ATGGATTTTTTGTCGAATCCATATTCTAATCCATATTAGTATATAAATGATTTATTTGCAAGATGTCTTATCTGTATGAATCATATGAATCATATAATATATATATCTAATATATATATATATAATTATATCTAATATAATAAATATCTAATATAATAGTAATAGATAGAACCTTACCCTATAAAAACTCTACTCTAAAGATAAAACAAAAAAAAAAAAACTGCGACGAGATAATAAATAAGAATTTGGATATACGTAAAAATATAATCTGTTTTTCAATCAGAAGGGTAAAAGTCTTTTTTTGTTTGAATATTTTTTATTTATTTTTTTATTAAGTAAGTCAAAAAAAGTTCATTGAATAATTGACGAAGTTCTATTTGCTCAATGAATTACTTCCCCCTTAATCTCTTTTTATTTGTCCACTACTTACTACTTTTTATAAATCTAAATTATAAATCTAAACAGGGGGATGTCGATAGACACGAAAAAGAAGGCATAGTAATCTTTGACGAACAGACGAAAAGGAGAAAAAATTATTATTATTTCAATATAAGACGACACAAGAAAGGATTGATTTTCTGCCCTTTCTTGTGTCGAATAGAAGATTAGGAAGACTCGTAATGTAATCCCTCCTAGAAATATTTGTTCCTTTCCTTTATCCTGCCCTTTCCTTAGATTATTTTCCTTTGTATGCCTATTGTCTATTACTAAGAATGGGATACAAGTAATGAATTCCAGACATACGACGAAAACAATATAAACAAAGCAACAAGGGGTTTACAGAATTTTTGACCATACATAATTGTATCGATCGACAAAAATTTGCGCTTTTTACTTTACCAACTCAATGTTAAAGGATCTCTGGATTTAGAAATTCATTTCGTACAATTGAACCTTTTCAAACTGTTTCTTTTTAAGAACCAAAAAAATTTGTGCCAAAATAACAGATGCCAAAAAGAACAAAAGGCCTTGGACGCGTAATGGATCTTGAAGCACTATTTCTGCATCTCCCTGACCAAACCCCCCCACATTAGGATTGCTTGTTAATGGTTGATCAAGCTTGATAGATTCACCCTCTGAAACAAGAAGTTCTGGTCCTGGGGGTATAATATCAACCACTTTATGTCCATCCGGTGCATCAACTATGGTTATTTCATATCCCCCCTTTTCTTTACGTACTATTTTGCTTACTATTCCTGCCGATGTAGCATTATAGACTGTATTGTTACTCTTGCTCCCATCAGGGTAAATCTGACCCCTTCCTCTATTCCCACCTACATATATTGGATATTTTAAGAAGTGAACGTCTTTCCTCGTAGCAGGATCGGGGGAAAGAATAGGAAAGACAATTTCACTATATTTCTGACCGGGAACAGGACCTATCACAAGAATATTTCTTTTATTTGGACGATAACTCTGAAAGGATAGATTTCCCATCTTTTCTTTCACCTCAGGAGAAATGCGATCCGGGGGGGCTAATTCGAATCCCTCGGGTAAGAGAAGAACAGCCCCTACATTCAAAGCCCCCTTTTTCCCATTAGCAAGAACTTGTTTCAGTTGCGTATCATAAGGGATTCGCACAACTGCTTCAAAGACAGTATCAGGAAGCACAGCTTGCGGAACTTCAATATCCACGGGCTTATTAGCTAAATGGCAATTGGCACATACAATTCGGCCAGTTGCTTCCCGCGGATTTTCATAACCCTGCTGCGCAAAAATGGGATATGCATTTGAAATAGATGCCCGAGTTATTACATATATCATGATCGATACAGAAATGGATCGAGTCATCTGTTCCTTTACCCAAGAAAAAATATTTCTATTTTGCATGGTCCAATCATTGATCCCGGAATTTCTACAATAAATTAGAAAGGTAGCTAGCTAGTATAGTTCCCTATCCACGAGTCTGCCATTGTACTGAAATATAGGACGAATATCCTGAACAGGTAGAAGTCTAAAGAATAAGTAAGATTGAAAATACTTTGTTTATTCTTTATACGCGAAGAAACATTCTTATTTGATTGCTATCAGGGGATCAAATGAGTTCTTCATTCGTTCATTGAATGATAAATGACTACAAGTGAAGGAGATACACGATTTAAATAATGGAAGATCCAATATTTCACAATTGTATCTAGAATAACTGGAAAAGTGGAAACAAGACCGGATATAATTTGATCATTATGAGCCAATCCAAAATCATTGTAGACCGAACCAATCATAAGTTCCCAACCATGGGTCGAATGAAATCCGATCCATAAATCAGTAACTAAAAGAATCGAAAAAGCTTTTATTGTGTCACTCAAGTTATAGAGTAATTCTTGAACCCAAGAATTAAGAATGACAAGTTCTTCATTACCCAGAATAAAATAACCACTTAGAATAGCGAAACATATTATATTTGTCGAGAAATGAAAAATGATATGGAAATAATACTCTTTCTGTGTTTTGACTAATTGTATCGTTTCCTTGTGTATTCCTATACGAGGTTTTTGTATATGTGTTTCCGGGTATTCCTTTATCATTTCGTCCAACAGGAATAGTTCTTCTAATTCTATGAATCTTTCTAGAACGTTTTTCTCTTGAATATCATTCAAGAAAGTTTCGGATTGCCGGGTATTCCACCAATTAATAACCCAAGGTTCCAAACTTTTATTAAATGAGAGAGAGACCCACCAAGGCAAAAATACTATAAATACAAGATATGGGAGGGAAGTCAACGCTTTCCTTTTTTTCATTTTTTTTTTAGTGAATTGTTAATGAATCTGCTCCATTCGTCGATTCTATACTGATATTTCTATTTCTCTGAACACGAATTCTATAACTATAACAAGGTATCAAACCTATGGATCTATTCCCATTTTTGTTTACAAATTGAGTCCTTAGATCTATAAAAAATATAGAAATAGAATAAGGGTCCTTTATAATTCTCAGAGATATCTCAATTGGGTAAATTTCAATTAATTTTATCTTCATTTGTTCCTGTCTGTCGATGAATACTCGAAAACCTGCTTGAAGTAAGGAATATTATTCGAATTTCGAGACGAAAAAAGCCTCCAGGATCAATTAATTATTTCGAAATGTTTCACCGCCTAACCACAGTTTAGGAATAACGTAACATATCAATTCATCTTGGTTATAAAAAGATGAATTCTGTATTACGATTACGAAATAACTGTTCGGATATGTTTGATGAATGTATACTTATTAGACTTTTTACTAGTATAAATTGGGCCCGATACACATACAAAAAATTGTTTTTGGTATACAAAAAGTTGCTTTTTATTATAGTTTAGTTGTTCCGTATACGCGCTCCCGCTTTTGTTTTCTTCTATGTGAATTGTCCCGCCAACGGAAGTGTGGGAAATCAAATCCTAATATGTTTTGTTTTGCTCGAATGAACTTTCTGAATAAACTTCAATTGTATTAAAAATGGAATTATCAAGTTACTTTCCTCATACTGAGGAAACATTAATCTGAGAAAACATTAATTCTTCAGTTCATTTCAAAATACTTCAATTGGTACCCGCAAGAAATAGGCTAATTCGGCAGCTTTTTGTTCAATTTCTCGTGGAGTAAGATTCTCATCAGTGCCAGTCAAGGGAAGGGCTCCTTGGCCCCTGATTTCCATATAAAGGACACGACGAGGATAAAGACCCTCTTTAATCTCTATTCTGATGGATTGGATATCTCTCATAAGGAAACGAAGGAAAATACGACGATTTATTCCAGGAAATCCCCAACGAAAAATACAAACTATTCCTTTTTTTCTATCAAATTGGTCATAACCACTACCTACATTCCACGCAATTGTACACCACAAATAGGAACTAATGAATAGACCCGCGATCCCATAGAAAGACATCACGATCCCTTGTGGAAAAAAAATGATTTGCTGAGATGGAAATACGGATATAAGATTCCTACCAAGATAACTGGAAGTTCCAACTACTAAAAACCCTAATGAACCTAAAAAAAGGATACAGGCCCAACAAAAATTACTTGTTTTTCTAGACCCCGTTATAAGTTCTATCCATATATGTTCTGATCGCCAGTTCATACTATACTTATACTATACTAGATCCTGTTGTATTCGATTGGAATTGAGAGAATAACCCAAATGAATTTGACTTTACTTTTCTTGACCCCGAAGTAACTCTCATCAACTAGCACTATTTTGACGGGAACTATTAGGAGTAATTGGTTAGATACATTGACTTTCTATTTAATCAAATTTAATAAAATTAAAGTATTCGCCGATATATTTTTAACCAGTTGTACTTGCATATAATATGCATGCATTTATGTGGATATTATGTATCCGTATGCATATCCGTCTTTCATTTGTGTTCGGAAAGAGCCACATATCGTATCATATTACACTAACTAAATATCTGTATTATGATCTAGTGTTGAAATAAATTGATGAGATTTGGTCCCATCGAATTTAGACAATCTTATTTTTTTGGACATGAAGAAATAAAGAAGCCATTGCCATTGCCGGAAATACTAGGCCCACTAAAGGCACAAAAATGGAGGGTAAGTTGAAATCTGTCATAGAATGGATGTCCCAATTTAATATTTGTACCTATTATAAAAATATCTTATGATAAATTAAGTATATCTATTATTATTATATTATAAATAATATTAAGTCGTTAATAAGTGCAAGGAATGTAGAATTGAATTAAGTGTACCTATTCATCTTTCCACATAAATATGTATGATAATTCACTTTAAGATAAGAAATTTTATTATTCTTCTTCCCCCATCCTTTCTTCTTTCTATTTTTCTAATAAGGGATTTTTGATTAAAAAGTTTATTATTTATTATGAGTTCACGACTTTCACTATAATCCGATCCAACAAAAAAAAACGGCGACTCGATTCTATAATAAAAAAATAAAAAGCAGGGGTTCTTGATAGATATAGAAATCACTTCTTTCTATATGTCTTCCATACCATATATGTCTTCTAAATTAATTATACTCATATAATTATAATAATTATATTATAATTATATAATTATATAAGTATAAGAAATTATATATTATATATAATTATATAATATATTATATATATATATTATATATATTATATAATATAAAATATATAATATAAAATAATATAAATTAAATGAATTTTAAATTATAAATTAAGATATATATATATTATTGATATTATTGTCTATATTAAAATTAAATTAATAATTAATAATACGTAAGAAGGCCAGATAAAATTATTTTTATTTTCTTTCTGTCTTTCCTTTACCCAATTCTTCGGAAGGAGAAACTCACTCTTTTCTTTTTTTTTTTTTTTATCCTATTGATTGATAAAGGGTTTCTGATTACTAATCATGAATAGGGGTAAGATAAAAAATAGATTTGAAGGAAAAGATAAAATAAAAAATAATTATCCAAAACTTCTGACTCTTACTACAATACAAGTATAACTTAAATTTTTTTGATTACGATGAACTAAATAGAAATACTCGTTCGCTACAAATAATTGAATCGAGTGCTATACTTTAATTTCTTGAATTTTGATTCAGAGGAAAGAAACCGTGGAGCTGAAATAACTCACTCAGAACACCCTTTAAAGGATTACGTGGTACGATTGGGTCGAATAAGCCCTTATGGAATGAATACTCAGCCGCTTGTGAACCGTCGGGTACTTTTTTTTTCAATGTTTGTTCAATTACTCTTTTACCCGCAAATGCAATGCAGGCATTTGGTTCAGCAATAATGATATCCCCCAACATACCAAAACTGGCTGTTACTCCACCGGTTGTAGGAGATGTAAGGATTGGGACATATAAGGATTTTTGATTTGATTGATAATTATATAAAGCGGAAGAGATTTTAGCCATTTGCATCAAGCTTAAACTTCCTTCTTGCATGCGTGCTCCCCCAGAAGCACACACAATAATGACAGGTAAAGATCGATTAGTAGCATACTCGATCAAACGGGTGATTTTCTCGCCGACTACGGATCCCATACTACCCCCCATGAACTCAAAATCCATAACCCCAATTGCTATCGGAATACCGTTTAGCTGACCTATGCCTGTTTGAACAGCTTCAGTTAAACCTGTCTTTCTTTGATAAGAATCAATACGATCTTTATAAGGTTCTTCCTCTGAATGAAATTCAATAGAGTCTATAGGAACCATACCTTCATCCATAGGATCCCAAGTGCCCGGATCAATCGAAAGTTCGATTCTATCTGAACTACTCATTTTCAAATGATATCCACACTGTTCACAAATATGCATTTTTAACTTCAAAAATTGTTGAAAATGTAATCCAAAACAGTTTTCACATTGAACCCATAAATGTCTGTATTTTGTATTTATATCGAAATCATTAGACTTTCCTCTTATATTGAAATCGTCACCATTAATACGAGTTTTTATACTAGAATTCCCGCTTTTACTACGACTTACACGTTCAGTACAAATGCAACTATAAATATAACTGTTACTGTAATTGTCGGTACCGCCTAAAATAGAACTGCTGACTTCAAAACGAAGATAAGTATCAATGCAACTATTAATGTAATTATTCCAACTAGATTGAATATCATACATGTAATGATAATCATAGTGATTCTTACTTTTAGACCCGCTATTCAAATAACTGGGAAAAAAACTTTCTAGTTCACTTAAAAAAGAACTATCATTGTCAATCTCAAAAATCTGATTTTCAATATCAAAATATACAGAATAACTGTCACCATTACTATCCCTAACTAAAAAAGTGTCATCAGAGATCAAACTCCAAATATTCCCGATATCAAATAAATAATCAACATTACTGAAAGTATAACTGTCACTATTACTCCAACTAGGAGTGTTTTTCCCCGTATTATTTATAATGGGTTCTTCACTTCCACTGGTATTTCCAATAGTATCAGAACTATCCATTGATTTACTTAACCCACACCTATGTTCTAACTTTTCGTTAAACAACATCGAATTGAACCACCATTTTTCCATAGAGTCTTACCATCCCCTATTTGATGAAAATACAATAGATGAATAGTCATTCGATGAATAATCATTTTACTATTTGATTTCCTATCAGAATTAAGCATATGAATCCAATCACTAGGATTGTTAACTAACAACTAGTGAGTATTGAAAGAAATCATTCTCTTTTTTGGGGAAGCCGGGGGTATCACTTCGATATACCGATATATATATATATATATATTATGATAGAAGATAGATATGATAGATGATAGAAGATAGATATGATAGAATCTTTTTCTCAATTATCACTATAAAGACAGGTTTCTTTCATGTCATGTACAAATTCTCAAGGAAAAGATAAGATAAATAGTTCTTTCTTTTCTTCTTATAAATTTATAAATGAATTCTTCATTCTAATAGAATCTCGTATCGTATAATTAAATAATACGTTTGTATTGCAACATGAACGAAAAAGACAATATACAGAACGGTTAGAAGGCGCCCTTCCCTGGCTTGATCTATGGTCTG